CAACGAAAACCGACCAATTGAAGGAACTCCCAGAATTTTATATTTCTAGGATCAAGCAACTCGAGTTTTGTCGTTCTAGAACATGAGATTTTATAGAAGCAATGAAAAATAGATATGAGTAGAATCCAAAAAAGGAAAAAAGTATATATAAATACAAAAATTTATATAAGAATTACTATCCCTTTCTATTTCTTTATTTCCTTAATTAAATTTTGTTTGATTAGGACCAAGTTACTTAAAAACCTCTGCCTTTTTTAAAAGATCCCGAACAGTTCCTGTGGGCTGAGCGCCCTTTTCAAGGAAATATAGAATAGCAGGAACGTTTAAATAACTTTGATTCTTTATCGGATCATAAAAACCTACGTTCCGAAGATCTCTTCCTTCTCTTCGGGATCGAACATCAATTGCAACGATTCGATAGACGGCTCATTGGGATAGATCTAAGTAAATGAACAAGACCCCCCCTAGAAACGTATAGGAAGTTTTCTCCTCGTACGGCTCGAGAAAAAACGATTTGGAGTTTTGTCTACGTATAGAATTCTAATTTCTGGCAAAGGAGTTGATAAAATAAATTCGAATGGGATTTAACTCATTTTTTTCTTTCTCCTTCCTGAAAAAATAAAAATCATTTGTACCCATAACTCAAGTTGGATAATTCTCAAAGAGCTTAAAAGAAAAAAATCTTTAGGCAATTTATTTAATTTTTTGAATGGTCTTTAACCCCCTCTTGCTTGTCTCATTTAATCTTTATTATTATCCAGTTATTGAGACAATTGAAAAACGGTGTTTCCTTGTTCTGGGATCCTTTTTTTTGTTTTAAATCAGTGGGTTTAGACATTACTTCGGTGCTTCTTAATCCTTACAAAATGGCAGCAACATACCCCTTTTGTGATTTCTTTCTATCAAAGAATCATATAAACGCTCGATTCCCGCGTGATACACTTTGAATCGAAAGACTTTTCTCAATTTCAACAAATTTTACTTTTGAATTAAAAACTTGACTGAATCGGATCCTTTCAATTTATATATTGATATATATGATATACTTACAAAGTTGTTCCAATTTATTGATTGGTATTAACCCTAGATTCTTGCCCCCTGAAAGATGAATCCATACTTTCTACCCGAGCTCCATCATGTACTATATTCATTACAACCTAACAAAAAAGGATTCTAGTGAAAACAGAACAGATGTCGGGTCAAGAGCACCTTCATTCATAGAAAAGGTGGCGGATGTAAGAATAAAAATCCACAACGGATCGTGTCCTTCAAGTCGCACGTTGCTTTCTACCACAGCGTTTCAAACGAAGTTTTACCATAACAAAAAATTCCTCTAATTTGGAACCCATATGGAATTGATTCAATTATGGAATCATGAATAGTCATTGGTTCCGTCGATACATAAACATATTAATCTATACCCTTTTTTCTTCTATACAAATTCTTCTATACAAAGATGGCAAAAATTTTTTTGAAGCAATCTTAGCAAGATCCCACCTATTATTGTATGTTATTGTATGAATGCAACACTTTAACTTTACTTTTTATTAAAAAAATTAAAATATCTGTTTCTTTTCGAATTGAACCATCAACGATTTAAAGCAGATAAATGGATTGACAAAAAAAAACCATTTTATTTTTTTGTGTAAGATAGATAAAAAAGACCGATTGAAGATAATATTTAAGTACTTGTTCTTTCGATTCGAATTTTATTAATAAGATAAGATGAACGAATTAGGGGTTTTTCGTATCTATGAGATAGACTGAACTACAGTCTTTATTATGGATCCGTTACATATGTAACTTGATTCGTTATTAATGAGATTCGGACATACACAGATATACATATATTTAAAATAAGACCTCCTATTACTGTTACTAATTAAGAACTATCTATCCCACGACGCTCTGGGAATGCTGAATCAGAACAAAAATAACAAAGGATACCTTTTGGGGAAAGGATACTCTCTAGGGACAAAGACAAACAAGTCCAGATTAGGCGCTTGCTCCTAATTTTTTAGTTTACCCAAACCCAGTCTTGTCTTAAGAGACTTAATCCCCATTAATTGAATGTAATAACCCTCCTCTTGTTTAGAATAAAGAGATCCTAATAATTTGGCTACCCCATTTTTTTTAAGTTAAATTTGAATGGATAAAGAATACGATATAGGATATAGGAAAGAAGTGCTCTTTCTTAGTGTAATTCAAAATAAAATGTATCGTTGAAAATTTAAAAGATATGAGACGTAAGGTTTTTTCTTCAAATTAAGTAGCTCTAAACCCCTTCAATATGAAGGGAATGAACATATCATATGATGAAAAATCCGGCCATACTTTATTTTTGAATTAGTTGAATTCAACTAGGGTGTGACCTATGTTACCATCATATCTTGATGACAAACAAATCTATTTAGTAATATCTGTATGTTGTGAAAAACAAAGATATGATTCATAAAAGAATCATTCAAAATTATAAAAATTATAAAAGAAACAAGAATGA